TACCCACTCCGTATATTGTCCTTTTCGTTCCGTGTTGCACTATAAACTTTTTTTGTACGAAATTATACGAATAAGAGAGAAAAAATATTTATCTTTTCGATGAAAATTTGTACACGACATGGGAGAAACCTATCTTTCTATTTATAATCGAAGAAGGGGTGTCATCATCTATAGTGAAGTGATACCGCGATTCTCACAATAGAATCATTTCACTTACTCGTTATTGGTTAATAAACCTAGTGGTTGGATCTATATGTTTATTCCGAGAGGAAATATTCAAATGATTATTCATCGAATGATTATTCATCTATTGTATTTTCATTCAAATAGGGGGCAGGAAGGCTCTATGGAAAAATGGTGGTTCAATTCGATGTTGTCTAAGGAGGAGTTAGAGCACAGGTGTGGGTTAAGTAAATCACTAAAAGGTATTGGTCCCCTTGGAAATACCCATGGGGGTGAAGACCCTGTTATAAATAATATGATTGATGGTTGGGTTGATAGTAACAGTTCTTCTAATAATGTTGATCATTTATTTGGTGTCAGCGACATTCGGAGTTTGATCTCTGATGACACTTTTTTAGTTAGGGATAGTAATGGTCAAAATTTTTCCATATATTTTGATATTGAAAATCTTATTTTTGAGATTGAAGACGATCATTCTTTTCTGAGTGAACTGGAAAGTTTTTTTTCTAGTTATCTAAATTCCAGCTATCCGAATGATGGGTCTAAGAGTGACAATTACTACTATGATCATTCCATGTATGATATTCAATATAACTGGAATAATCACATTACTAGTTGCATTGAGAATTATCTTCGTTCTGAAATCAATATTGATAGTCACATTTCAAGCAGTAGGGACAATTACAGTAAGAGTTACATTTATCGTTCCATTTGTAGTGAAAGCATAAATAGTATTGACAGTGAGAGTCTCACTATACAAACTAGCGAAAATGCAAGTGATTTCGATATGATAGGAAAATATAATGATCCCGATATAAGTCAAAAATACAGCCATTTGTGGGTTCAATGCGAAAATTGTTATGGATTAAATTATAAGAAATTTTTTAGGTTAAAACTTAATATTTGTGAACAATGTGGATATCATTTGAAAATGGGTAGTTCAGAAAGAATCGAACTTTTGATTGATCCAGGAACTTGGGGTGCCATGGATGAGGACATGGTTTCCGTGGACCCCATTGAATTTCATTCGGAGGAGGAACCTTATAAAGATCGTATTGATTCTTATCAAAAAAAGACAGGGTTAACCGAGGCTGTTCAAACAGGCATAGGTCAACTAAACGGTATTTCCATAGCAATTGGGATTATGGATTTTCAGTTTATGGGGGGCAGTATGGGATCCGTAGTAGGCGAGAAAATCACCCGTTTGATCGAATATGCTACTAATGGATCTCTACCTCTTATTATAGTGTGTGCTTCCGGAGGAGCGCGCATGCAAGAAGGAAGTTTGAGCTTGATGCAAATGGCTAAAATATCTTCAGCTTTATATGATTATCAATCAAACAAAAAGTTATTCTACGTATCAATCCTTACATCTCCTACAACCGGTGGAGTGACCGCCAGTTTTGGTATGTTAGGAGATATCATTATTGCCGAACCTAATGCCTACATTGCATTTGCGGGTAAAAGAGTAATTGAACAAACATTGAATAAGACAGTACCTGATGGTTCACAAGAAGCTGAGTATTTATTCCACAAGGGCTTATTCGACCCAATCGTACCACGTAATCCTTTAAAAGGTGTTCTCAGTGAGTTATTTAAGCTTCACGGTTTCTTTCCCTTGAATCAAAATCCAATCAAGTAGATCATTTAATTCAGTTATTTAGATTTTTTTGAGGTGCACAAGTATTTAGTTTATAGTAATTAAATTAAAAAATAATAAGCATGGAGTTTTACTCGAGGTCATAAGATCTAATAAAGGAAAAAGTTGTTGATAATCGCTTTTTCTTATTTCCTCCAGATCTATTTTATTTCTACCTATATTCCTGATTACTAATCAGGAAGACTCTACCAACAAACAGGATAAAGGAGTTAATTATCACCTCTATAAAAATAAAAAAAAAAAATAAAATGAACATTCCCTTATTACGTTACATATTATAAATATTCATATTATAAAATATATATTGAATAATTCAATTACAATTTCGAAAATAAATAGACAATAGTAATCTTGCATTTATTTTTCTATATTCATTCCCTGATAATTTTCATTTTTTGCTAGGAATCCCTGTTGGATCGGATTTGTTAGACTTGAGAATTAGTAAGAAACTTTTTTTGTCTTTATTAGAAGATAAGTATAGTATAAGAGAACAATAATAATAAATATATATTATATCAATATATATATAATAAATATATAAAGGTGAATAGGTACACTTATTTAGTTCTACATTTCTTGTACCTATACCTATTATTATATACTGATAATAGATATACTTATCATAAGATATCTTTATAACAGGTACAAATATTAAATCGAGGTATCCATTCTATGACAACTTTTAACTTACCCTCTTTTTTTGTGCCTTTAGTGGGTCTAGTATTTCCGGCAATTGCAATGGCTTCTCTATCTCTTCATGTTCAAAAAAACAAGATTGTCTAGATTCGCTGGGATCTAATCTCGTTTTTTTTTTTTTTATTTTAAGACTCGAACTTGGATCCTAATACCGATTATCTATTTGTTTAGTGGAATATGGTACAACATGTGTCTTCTTCCGAACACAAATGAAAGAGCTGTTATGCACGTGTAAACATGATATATGGATAAATGCATTATATCTATTTGAAAATGGGTCAACAGATGTATGAAATGGAAAGTCAAAGTATCATCTATATGGATATCCATAGTAGGATCACATGAAGGGGATATTTTTTTTATATCTAACTGATTTGATGAATTACTCCTAAGGGTTCACATCATAATAATCATAATAATAGTGCTAGTTGATGAGAGTTACTTCGGGAACAAAAAAAAATAAAGTCAAATTCATTTGGGTTATTCTCTCAATTCCAATAAACTGAAACAACTGGATCTAGTATGAACTGGCGATCAGAACGTATATGGGTAGAACTTATACCGGGTTCTCGAAAAACAAGTAATTTCTGTTGGGCCTGTATCCTTTTTTTAGGTTCACTAGGATTCTTATTGGTTGGAACTTCTAGTTACCTTGGTAGGAATCTGATATCCTTATTTCCTTCTCAGCAAATCCTTTTTTTTCCACAAGGGATCGTGATGTCTTTCTACGGGATCGCAGGTCTGTTCATTAGCTCCTATTTGTGGTGCACAATTTCGTGGAATGTAGGTAGTGGTTATGATAGATTCGATAGAACAAAAGGAATAGTGTGTATTTTTCGTTGGGGATTCCCTGGAAGAAATCGTCGCATCTTCCTTCGATTCCTTATGAAAGATATTCAGTCCATTAGAATAGAGGTTAAAGAAGGTATTTCTCCTCGGCGTGTACTTTATATGGAAATCAGGGGCCAGGGTGCCGTTCCTTTGACTCGTACTGATGAGAATTTTACTCCACGAGAAATTGAACAAAAGGCTGCGGAATTGGCCTACTTTTTACGCGTACCAATTGAAGTATTTTGAAATTTATTGAAGAATGCATGCTTTCGCAGCATTGAGTAAAGACCTCATTAATTATATTTATTGTTATATAACAATTTAACTTAGTTTTTTCAGAGTGCTCATTCGAGGAAAAGCAGATGCGTATAGAATTCATCTGAAGAAATAATAAAAAAAAATATTGTTTCCAGATCCAAGGACTAAGACTAACCAATTAATTTGAAAAGGGGAATAGGTCTATGGATTCAATACCTTGTTATAGAACTCACGTTTCGTGGAAATATCAGATTGGATAGAGTCGAGTAATCCGCCGGTTTCATTAACAATTCACAGATTAAAAATGCTAAAAAAGAAAGCGTTAAAACCCCTCCTATATCTTACATCTATAATCTTTTTGCCCTGGTGGATTTCTATCTCACTTAATAAAAGTTTGGAATCTTTGGTTACTAATTGGTGGAATGCTGGGCAATCTGAAGTTTTTTTGAATGATATTCAAGAAAAGAATGTTCTAGAGAAATTCATAGAATTAGAAGAAGTCTTTATTTTGGACGAAATGATAAAGGATTACCCGGATACACATATAAAAAAGTTTGGTATAGGAATACACAAAGAAACGATACAATTGGTCAAGATGTACAATGAAGGTCATATCCATACCATTTTACACTTTTCGACAAATATAATAAGTTTCGCTATTCTAAGTGGTTATTCTATTCTGGGTAATAAAGAACTTGTTATTATTAATTCTTGGGTTCGGGAATTTATCTATAACTTAAGCGACACAATAAAAGCTTTTTCTATTCTTTTATTAACTGATTTATGTATTGGATTCCACTCGCCTCACGGTTGGGAACTAATGATCGGCTCTGTCTACAAAGATTTTGGATTTTCTCATAATAGTCAAATTATATCTGGCCTTGTTTCCACCTTTCCAGTCATTCTAGATACAATTTTTAAATATTGGATCTTCCGTTATTTAAATCGTGTATCTCCGTCACTTGTAGTGATTTATCATTCAATGAATGACTAAAGAATGATCCACTGATATGAATCTAATCATAATGTTTTTTACTTCGTACATAAACAAACCATTTTAAATCTTACCCATTTTTTATATTTATACCAATCCAGGAATTCCTCCTGGATTCCAGTAAAATAGCAGAATCGTGGATAGGAAACTCTACTAGCAACCTACCCAATTTATTGTAGAAATTTTCGGGATCAATGATTGGACCATGCAAAATAGAAATATCTTTTCTTGGATAAAGGAACAGATGACTCGATCCATTTCCGTATCGATCATTATATTTATATATGTAATAACTCGGCCATCTATTTCACACGCATATCCCATTTTTGCACAACAGAGTTATGAAAATCCACGAGAAGCAACTGGTCGTATTGTATG